AGTAACAAGAAGATAAAATAAGAAATATCGAAAAATTATTGCCTTGTATGTTCCAAGGAAATAAAACAAAACCGCTTCTACGATTTAATATATATCGAATTCATATATCAGAATAGCTGATATAGTCATGATTCAATGGGTTAGGTCCACTTACTTTTATAATTTTATGTTATGGTAGTTTGCTAGGAAAAATGGGGAAGTAGGAATATTTGAGTTTGGCAATTAATAATAGAGATTGGATATCTAGAATATTTATTGTCCCAGGACAAAAAAAATGGAATATATAAGATATGAAGAGGACTATTATGTCACTACAGAGTGGAATCCCCTAAAATAAAAGTGCAATTAGTCATTATGATAATGATTCAATGTTCAACTTTTTAACTATAAAAAAACTCCTAATAAGCGGAACTCATTATAATGAGGTTACCTTTTTCTTTTTTTTATCAAAAATATCTCTATTCTACGTTGAAAAACGAAGAATAAGACTTGAGTGACTTGAGTTTTTTGGAAAAAGCCCTTTATCGGATTTGAACCGATGACTTACGCCTTACCATGGCGTTACTCTACCGCTGAGTTAAAAAGGCCCTATTTAATTCATGAATTAGTCATTTTCTATTATGGAGTCTAATGCATATATGTATATATGCACTAGTCTAGTACTATAGGTATATATGTACATATTGTACATACGAACTCATTCAGAAAAAAAATCTGATTTACTTAGAGGTAAAATTATTCTCTTTCTTTTTGAGAAAATGCAGTGAATTGTTTCAAGACTGGTCCCCCTTGCTTTGTTTACTTTGACTGACCTGACCCATCAGAACAAGACTCACTTGATTTACGAATCCCATTCCGATATCGACATAGATTCCAGGCATTTTCTTTAATCATGTGATGAGGGGATTCGTACCCCGAATCGAATTCTTATAAAAAAGAACATTTTTCTCCCTTTTTGCATTTTCTGACTTAGTGTGAGATAGTGATAGGCATATTTTATCTGGTTTATCTGGACGATAAACGAAGCAATGAATAAAAAAGAAATGAAATGGGGGTTTACCCCCTTTTTCAGGTCGGACCAACCATTGACCGAACTGAAGGAATCCTATACTTCTTTATATAGAGTTATATAGAATATTTTATATAGAGTTATATAGTATGAGATGCTTCATTCATGAAGTGAAGTATCAAATCAAACAAAAAAATCTATCGAATCATAACATAGAAAGTAGGAAAGACTCTTTGGATTTAGCCATACCATTAGATTATATTGACAATTCCAAAAAACTGATCATACTATCATCATAGTATGATGACTATGATGACGGCCGGGCGGATGTGCCCCCATCGTCTAGTGGTTCAGGACATCTCTCTTTCAAGGAGGCAGCGGGGATTCGACTTCCCCTGGGGGTAGGGTACTACGAAAGGAAGTGGATCGTGGATTATCAATAAGCCTAGAATGAATTCTTCCTGGGTCGATGCCCGAGCGGTTAATGGGGACGGACTGTAAATTCGTTGGCGATATGTCTACGCTGGTTCAAATCCAGCTCGGCCCAAAAACGTGCCGCTCCGTGAGTATGATATAAGAAATTCGTCCTCCAGAAACAGAAATGTCTGATCCGTATAAATAAAGAGAAAAAGTAAATTTTTTTGCTCTATCTATACGTTTCTCGTTCGTTCTGTTCTGATCTTTCTAACGATCCATATTTATGATCCTTAAGTAAAGTATCAAGAAAGGGATCTTTTTTTCTTATTGAAAGATTGATTATTTCTTTTTTACAATAAAAGAACCGCAGGTTACTAGTAATTCGTGTCACTCTCGCTAAAGCACATATTTATGTGGATATGATATCAATATATCATTCGTGTATCTCTTACAATATGACGAGTAGAATATTCTTATGGTTTCATAAGAATATGTATTCCATATACCTCGCCGGGATTGTAGTTCAATTGGTCAGAGCACCGCCCTGTCAAGGCGGAAGCTGCGGGTTCGAGCCCCGTCAGTCCCGAACTAGGATCCGATGAATTTCTCAATTCATCTTTCTTTTTTCTGTGAAAAGGAAGACAGAGAGCAAAATAGAATTATAGAGTGTCCGTATTTTTACCGGGAGTGCAGACACAAATTATCTTCGTTTATTGTACGATACACAATAAACTTAATATAATTACCTCGACAGAGTACTTTTCAGGTTCAGGTTAAACTACACTTTTTGAATTCTGGCTTTGTTTGTGTATCCTCTAATACTATAGTAATTGGTTGGAAACAACCTATCTCATTCAAATAGCATACTGAATTTGTGATGTATATGTTCTAATCCCAATCCAAGAAGAAGATACTAATTAAATTTCAATAAAAAAAAAAGACCAAAGAAGCAACGCCCCCTTTTAGTATTTAGTCAATTTTTGGAATATTCGATTTTTTAGACTTAATCTGTCCTTTTTTCCATCTCACTTCTACTGTTTGAATTGGATCTGCGTATGCCCCATAGAATACCGGTCATATGATACCTCCTAATTGTATGTATTTGTATATATACTATTGTATGTATAAGTAGTAGAATTGTATAAGGAAGATAATAGGTTATAGAAAAGAAAAAGTGAAAAAAAGATGCAAATCCAATGATAGGATTTATGATCCAATCAAAAACGGCATTTTTGATTTAGTATGCATAAAAGATTTTCCTATGTTAGACTATTTCATTTTCGACGATGAATTGATTTGATAGATCAGATATTGTTATTCATAATATTGATCTGATTCAGTATCATCAGGATGCAATTCATCCCATTGAATTTACAGGAGTCAAATTTATCATCTCTATGGGATTAGATCCCGAGTTATTGCGAAACAAAAAAGAAGATTATGGAAGTCAATATTCTCGCACTTATTGCTACTGCACTGTTTATTTTAGTTCCTACTGCTTTTTTACTTATCATATACGTAAAAACGGTCAGCCAAAATAATTAATTTGAATGAAACTTGAATTATTAGTTCTTATCAATGGTTGAAGAAATAAAAGAGATTCAAACTTGAAGTCTTAAATTAAATGATAGGGCTGGAATCAGAAGTGGAAGTATCTGAGATAGTGTGGTAGAAAGAACTATATATAGTTCTTTCTACCACACTATCTAGTATTATATATTATTTCTTATTATATAACGTAACATTTCTAAAGTTGTATACGAATCTAGTCTTCATTCATTTCGTATAGATCAATTTACAATATGTATGTACATATATTAGATGTACCTCTAAATAGCACTCGAATTCTATTTTTTTTTCGCTACATATAAATAGAATACATTTGTGACGAGATGAGTCAAAAAAAAGCATCAAAAAATTTCTAGGAGTCTAAAACAAACGTGAAATGTGCGATGTACAGATCGCTCAACGGAAGAAAGATCTCATTTTATTAGGTGTAGGACCTCTTTTCTTTGGACAACCGCCAATCACTTCCTGTGGAAAGGAGGTATGTATTGCCGTTATAGCAGCAGACTTTCTCTTCAAAGAGTAAAAGTTAAGAAAAAGGGGAAACAAATAAAGAAAAAAAAATAGTGATTGGTTTTTCTCGTTGTAATATTCATAATTCTGGTAAGAGTTGATTCACCAAAATCGAATATTTAGGAAAAATTCGATTAGAAAAAATTTCCTATCATGCGTAGATTTGAGTTTCGAAATTCAATTATGATAATCATTCATTGTTTGATCGAATGATTATTATTTATAATTGTATTTTTTTATGCATTACCATATTCCAGTACAATTTTGAAACAGAAACGTTTTTTTAAGGTTTCGCAAAACGATCAATAAAGAATTGATACAATTCGATTACTCAATCGATTACTCAATTAGTACCCTAGCCCTAGAGTCCACTCCTTCCCCATACTACAAGTGAAAGAGAAAATGTAAAGACTACCATTAAAGCAGCCCAAGCGAGACTTACTATATCCATGTGAATTATGTCCCCTATCTCCATGAAGGAATTATTCCATTATTGATTAATAATCATAGTGGAATCAATGGCACAGAGTCAAAATAGGATTCTGAATTAAGGCTATTGATGAACCAAACCAATTCAATGAATACATTTGTAACAAGTTCCTATATTATTATAGGATTTCTGGTAGAATCAGGAAGCATTAAGTACAAATACAATACACACACCTTTGGAAATCTCAAAGGAATGTTCCTAATAGAACAGGTAAGCATAAAGAAAAGAATAGTAAGACCTTTTGTTTGTTTTGGTGCCCTTCCTTCATAAGCAAAAAACATAAAAATATACCATCAAGATAAATAACTTTCTATCAGATATCTATATTTCCTATTTGATCGAAGAAGCCTTTTTGATCGGAGCCTTACTGTCTTTCTGTGAAAGAATCGGGAGAAACCACCACGATTATTACTACATACATTCTTTTTTTTGTTTCAACTTTGACTCTAGAAGAGCAGACAAACCATCCTAATTGCATGTTTGAGCACTCAGAGACTCTCGCGGGTTTGGATACAAATTAGGGTTTTTCCACAACTCCTAAATCGAGTTCCCCTCGTCCTATTCAATCTAATTTAATACCAGACAGAACCGCTAGACACTATCTTACTAAGGGCAGTATAAGATAATTAGGAGATCTTGATAGTCTTTCGTATAATCTCTTCTTTAATCCTAGGAGAAAAAATAGAGTATCCCTTAGGAATAGGATTGGATACCAAGATTTCCGAACTCCGACTTTTGTAGTTCTGGTTCTGAATCCTAGAATTTACCCTCACTATTTATTGGATTCAATTGAAAAAAAAAATAGCCCGAACCAATCATTAATAAATAATGAAATTGAATTATGAAATTCTAAATTAAAAATTAATAAGGGAAGGTTGTTTCATCCATATCGGCACCGTACCGGTTTGGGCCACACCCAGAACTCATGGTTCTAAAAAGAAAGTATTGGCACGTCTGCTTAGTCCCTTGCCTCTGCTTCCGCGGGGCAAGAATTCGTCTAATTAGATCAGCAATATAAGAATAAGAAATCCCCAATCTTTTTTTGTTGATCAGGCGACACCCGGATTTGAACCGGGGATGAAGGATTTGCAGTCCCCCGCCTTACCACTTGGCCATGTCGCCTCCCAATTCGATCCAATCAAAAATGGATAAAAATATTATCAATTATCAATAATCCATATTCTACTACGAATTTTTTTTGATCTTGAATCCCGTGGGTCGTACTTATTCTAAAAAAAAAAAAAATGAATTCCTATTTTTATTGGATCTAGTTTAGATTATTCTACTCGATTGTATCTTAAAATAGACAAAGCTTAAAACTTCTCTTTTCTGTTGAAAATAGGAAAAAAAATAGATTTTCGGTCACAGGCTGCAAAATTCAGGGAAAATTATAACAATTAACCATTTACTTTGAATTAGTGAACGGTTTTTCATTTTCATATCAAATGAAATTTGGTTTCCTTAATGGCATAAGAAAAACAAATTTATTTATGACTAAATCCATTATTTTCAATTTCAATTATAACAACATATATGTGTATATGTAAACCCCAGAACATAAATTGTTATTATCCAATCAGATACCGAGCTGGGTCTCGCTCTTAGGCACATACCCCTATAGAAAATCGTCGTCCTTGCATTTTTTATTGAATATATTGAATAGAAAAAAAACAGGAATTTTGATAGAGTGTGACCCGTGTTGCCCCAAGTGAAATTATGATAAAAGGTATGATATACGGATAACTCGATAACCATATTGGCATTACAAATATGACTTTTATTTTTATTATAATAATATAATAATATATATTATGGAATTCAATCATATTGCATCAATTCTACTACCAAAAATAATCCACGAATTTTTTTGAACATGGGAAATGGAGTGCACTAAAAAAAAGGAAACTCTATTTCTGATTATTCTGTCTTTATCTCATTCATAGAGAGGAGATTTTATCCCCAATCCATTTATTTTTTTGGTACCCAATCTCATTGTAATATCATAATAATAGGTAGAAATTGGATCCATTTTGATATTCTAGACAAGACTCCATAAGTGTAAGTGACAGAATTTTTTTCCAGGAAGGGTTTTTCCATTTTTTTTTTTCGATTTGTACTTGTCGCAAATTCGAATTTGCGTCGAAAATGCTCTGCATTTCTCCGTCCCGTCTCCGTTCATACGTATGAAATACATATTTGGTTAAAATTTCATGTGATTCAGTAAACAAAATATACATTCCATCATTGCGAGATCAATCCGTATCCGTGCGGTTCGATGAATAGTGAACCAATAATGGTATTTTTTCAATAAAGAGGAAACTTAAGATTAAGATGCTCCGTAATGGAAATAAGGGAATGTCCACAATACCTGGATTTAGTCAGATACAATTTGGGGGATTTTGTAGGTTCATTAATCGGGGCTTGGCGGAAGAATTTCATAAATTCCCAAAAATTGAAGATAGAGATCAAGAAATGGAATTTCAATTATTTGTGGAAAGATATCAATTGGTAGAGCCCTTGATAAAAGAAAGAGATGCTGTGTATGAATCGCTCACATATTCTTCTGAATTATATGTACCCGCGGGATTAATTTGGAAAACCGGTAGAGAAATGCAACAACAAACGGTTTTTATTGGAAACATTCCTTTAATGAATTCTCTGGGAACCTCTATAGTAAATGGAATATACAGAATTGTGATCAATCAAATATTGCAAAGTCCGGGTATTTACTACCGTTCCGAATTGGATCATAACGGAATTTCTGTCTATACCAGCACTATAATATCAGATTGGGGGGGAAGATCAGAATTAGAGATTGATAAAAGAACAAGGATATGGGCACGCGTAAGTAGGAAACAAAAAATATCTATTCTAGTTCTATCATCAGCTATGGGTTCGAATCTAAGAGATATTCTAGATAATGTTTGTTACCCTGAAATTTTCTTGTCTTTCTCGAATGATAAGGAGAAAAAAAAAATAGGGTCAAAAGAAAATGCTATTTTGGAGTTTTATCAACAATTTGCTTGCGTGGGCGGGGATCCAGTATTTTCTGAGTCGTTATGTAAGGAATTACAAAAGAAATTTTTTCAACAAAGATGTGAATTAGGAAGGATTGGTCGACGAAATATGAACCGGAGACTGAACCTTGCTATACCTCAGAACAATACATTTTTGTTACCACGAGATCTATTGGCTGCTGCGGATCATTTGATCGGAATGCAATTTGGGATGGGTACACTTGATGATATGAATCACTTGAAAAATAAACGTATTCGTTCTGTAGCAGATCTGTTACAAGATCAATTCGGATTGGCTCTTGTTCGTTTAGAAAATGCGGTTCGAGGAACTATATGTGGAGCAATCCGGCATAAATTGATACCGACCCCTCAAAATTTGGTCACTTCCACTTCATTAACAACTACTTATGAATCATTTTTTGGCCTACACCCTTTATCTCAAGTTTTGGATCGAACTAATCCATTGACACAAATTGTTCATGGGCGAA